AATAACCTAAGCAACTCATTGCTTCGCATTATCTGGATCAAAAAAAATCAGTCAAGATATGATAGATTGATCATATCATTGTAGCAACTGATTTTTTTTTACAAAAAAACAGAATACAGAAATATGATTATCAGTTATGAAAGGTAATCGAAAAGTATGCGGATAAATGGAAGGATGAAAGAAAGAGAGAAAAAATTGAATATTAATGATATATGATTCCAATTTAGAAAGTCTATGAGGTCACTGTAAGAAAAGCAATGTAATAAAGCATCAATACAGATTCATTCAAAATAATTAGATAAATCTGTTTAGAAAACAAAAATTAAGAGCCTTGAGCCAATAAAAACTGAGAAAATTGACTCAAAAACAAATTAAAAAATGAAATTCCAAATTTCATATAAGAGCTCCATTGTAGAATTCGGGCCTAATGATTAATCAAGAAGCGATGGGAACGACGGAACCCATGAATATAGAGGATTCTATTGAAAAACAAATCTTAGTTATTCATTGGACAGGATGGCGGAATAAACCAGAAACTTTATTATCTATTCTGATTTTTATTCTCAGACCTCGTGGGATAAACATCAAACTTAAATAGATATTGAAAGAGTAAATATTCGCCGGCGAAAAATTTGTTTTTTAAAATAAAAAAAAGTAATAAAATATGAAAAAAAAAAATTAAAACGATAAAAGAAAATAAGGATTTGTTAGAATATTCTAACTCTAACAAAAACGACATTCGAGATGATGATATTACGTTATTTTTAAATAAATATAATTCATCTTGGATTCCATTTCGAAAAAGACATACACAAATTTAGAAGAGATCAGATGAAATTTCAAAAAATACCATAATTAATAGAATTAATCATTAACTACATCTATATCTATATCTTAATACAAGCTTTTTTAGTCCTTTTATTCGCGAGGAGCTGGATGAGAAGAAACTCTCACGTTCAGTTCTGTAGTAGCGATGGAATTTCGAATTTAGAAAAAACCCATCAACTATAACCCAAAAAGAACCAGATTTCGTAAACAACATCGAGGAAGACTAAAAGGAATATCTTCTCGTGGGAATCGTATTTGTTTTGGCAGATATGCTCTTCAAACACTTGAACCCGCTTGGATCACATCTAGACAAATAGAAGCAGGGCGACGAGCAATGACACGAAATGTACGACGTGGTGGAAAAATTTGGGTACGTATATTTCCAGATAAACCAGTTACAGTAAGACCTGCGGAAACGCGTATGGGTTCTGGGAAAGGATCCCCTGAGTATTGGGTAGCTGTGGTTAAACCAGGTAAAATCCTTTATGAAATGGGTGGTGTACCCGAAAATATAGCCAGAAAAGCTATTTCAATAGCGGCATCAAAAATGCCTATAAAAACCCAATTCATTATTTCTGAATAGGAATATAGAATGAAAAAACTAAATAACATTTAAGGATAAAAAGATTATCAGTTTTTTTTGACAAACAATATTTTTTTACTTCGTCCTTTGCATTAAAAGAAGAGATAAAAAAAAATGATATGATTCAACCACAAACCTATTTGAATGTAGCAGACAACAGCGGGGCTCGAGAATTGATGTGTATTCGAATAATAGGAGCTAGTAATCGCCGATATGCTCATATTGGTGACGTTATTGTTGCTGTAATCAAAGAAGCAATACCAAATACTCCTCTAGAAAGATCAGAAGTTATTAGAGCTGTAATTGTACGTACGTGTAAAGAACTCAAACGTAACAATGGGACGATAATACGATATGATGACAATGCCGCAGTTGTCATTGATCAAGAAGGAAATCCAAAAGGAACTCGAGTTTTTGGGGCGATCCCACGGGAATTGAGACAATTAAACTTTACTAAAATAGTTTCATTAGCTCCTGAGGTATTATAAGATCTAAATATCGATAGTTAGTATAGGATTAACAAAAATGGTATTGAAATAAAATTACTTAATAGATTGTGTATCACGCATATACCCTTAATAATAAAATATTAAGAATTTAATTCATATATTAATATATAATTCGTCTATATCTATATATAAATAAAAGAAAAAGAACATGTTGATTATATCAAAATTATAGAACAATAAGGAATTTGAACTTATCATGGGGAAAGACACGATTGCTGATATAATAACCTCTATACGAAATGCTGACATGAATAGAAAAGGAACGGTTCGGATAGGATCGACTAACATCACCGAAAGCATTGTTAAAATCCTTTTACGAGAGGGTTTTATCGAAAACGTAAGGAAACATCGCGAAAACAACCAATATTTTTTGATTTTAACCCTAAGACACAGACGAAATAAGAAAGAATCCTATAAAACGATTTTAAATTTAAAGAGAATAAGTCGACCGGGTCTACGAATCTATTCGAACTCTCAACGAATTCCACGAATTTTAGGCGGAATAGGAATTGTAATCCTTTCGACTTCTCAAGGTATAATGACAGACCGAGAAGCGCGACTAAAAAGAATCGGCGGAGAAATTTTGTGTTATATATGGTAATCCTTCTAATATAAAAATTGGATATCCGGAACTTACGATTTGTGAAAAAAAATGGGGTTGTGTAATACCACCCCTGCTCAAAAAAGTTTCGGATGTTTTACTTCGAATGAAATTAAAGAAAAAATGAATTAATGAAAGTTTTCTTTCTGAATCACTTCCCAACGGCATGGTTCGATTTTGTTTAGATACTAAAGATTTTTTTTATTTTAGGTCATACTTCTGAAAGGATTCGACATATTTTTGTATTAGGTATACCTATAGGATAAAAAAGTAAAATTTGGAGTAAGTTCTTAGGTATAAGTTAATAAGGGGACAGCCATTTTCTAGACTCCATAACAAGGATTCAAATGAGTAAGTGGTTTTTTCAATTTCAACATCCCTTTCACGAAGATACAATTCAAGATTCAAAAATATCAAGAAACCTTTTTTTCGTCCACCATTAAATAGATTCACAGAATTAAGGAATAACAACTATGAAAATAAGGGCTTCCGTTCGTAAAATTTGTGAAAAGTGTCGACTAATCCGTAGAAGGGGACGAATTATAGTAATTTGTTCGAACCCGAGGCATAAACAAAGACAAGGATAATCTTACTAAAGGAACTAAAGTAAAGGAAAAGGCACTTCCACGGAGCTGGCACAAAAAAACAAGGTCCGTTTTGACATGAAATGGATATATCCATATATTTCTTGTGAAATGAAAAAATATGGCAAAACCTATATTAAGAATTGGTTCACGTAAAAATACACGTAGTGGTTCACGTAAAAATGTACGTAGAATACCAAAGGGAGTTATTCATGTTCAAGCAAGTTTCAACAATACCATTGTTACCGTTACAGATGTACGGGGTCGCGTGATTTCATGGTCCTCCGCAGGTACTTGTGGATTCCGGGGTACAAGAAGAGGAACACCTTTTGCTGCCCAAACCGCAGCAGGAAATGCTATTCGAGCAGTAGTGGATCAAGGTATGCAACGAGCTGAAGTAAGGATAAAAGGACCTGGACTCGGAAGAGATGCAGCATTACGAGCTATTCGTAGAAGCGGTATACTTTTAAGTTTCGTACGCGATGTAACCCCTATGCCACATAATGGTTGTAGACCCCCTAAAAAAAGACGTGTATAGAACTAAATAAAGGCTGAAAGGGTTTCAAGAGAAATAAACGATTCAATGATCTGATCAAATAAAATTACTATGGTTCGAGAGAAAGTCAAAGTATCTACTCGGACACTACAGTGGAAGTGTGTTGAATCAAGAAGAGACAGTAAGCGTCTTTATTATGGACGCTTTATTCTGTCTCCACTTATGAAAGGTCAAGCCGACACAATAGGCATTGCGATGCGAAGAGCTTTACTTGGCGAAATGGAAGGAACATGTATTACACGTGTAAAATCTGAGAACATACCACATGACTATTCTAACATAGTAGGTATTCAAGAATCAGTACATGAAATTTTAATGAATTTGAACGAGATTGTATTAAGAAGTAATCTATATGGAACGCGCAACGCGCTTATTTGTGTCCAAGGTCCTGGATATATAACTGCTCGAGACATAATTTTACCGCCCTCTGTGGAAATCGTTGATAATACACAGCATATAGCTACCTTAACGGAACCAATAGATTTGTGTATTGGATTAAAAATCGAGAGGAATCGCGGATATAGTCTCAAAATGTCAAATAACTTGGAAGACAGAAGTTATCCTATAGATGCTGTATTCATGCCTGTTCAAAACGCGAATCATAGTATTCATTCTTATGGGAATGGGAATGAAAAACAAGAGATTCTTTTTCTAGAAATATGGACAAATGGAAGTTTAACTCCTAAAGAAGCACTTCATGAAGCCTCCCGGAATTTGATTAATTTATTTATTCCTTTTCTACATGTAGAAGAAGAAACGTTCTATTTAGAGAACAATCAACATCAAGTTACTTTACCCTTTTTTCCTTTTCATAATAGATTTTTTAACCTAAGAAAAAAAAAAAAAGAACTAGCCTTTCAATATATTTTTATTGACCAATTAGAATTGCCTCCCAGAATCTACAATTGTCTCAAAAAGTCCAATATACATACATTATTGGACCTTTTGAATAATAGTCAAGAAGACCTTATCAAAATTGAACATTTTCACGTAGAAGATGTAAAAAAGATATTAGACATTGTAGAAAAAAAATAGAAAAAGCATTTCAAAAAAAAATTTTCTAATTTACTAAAAAGTCAATTTGAAATTGAAATAGATTTTAAACCTTGCACGTAATTTCGATTTTTCAGTCGAACCCATTTTAATTAATTAAATTAATTAGATATGTATCTAGGGAGAATTCATTTGGAAATGACTACTCCCTAGATACACACGTCTTTTATGTTACAATTGAATAAATTTAATTAAAAAAGACCTAAAGTTAGAGATTTATCAATTGGTAATGTTGCTCCAATACCTAACCACAAGGCCGCCGCGGTGCCAATCAAAAAGACGGTTG